GAAATAGTTTAGTACGAATATTCTGTTAATTAATTTCTAGCTTTAATTGATACGCCATTTCCTACGTCATTTTCTTATTATTGCAGTATCCTATACTGGAATGTAAGACAGCGCATATGTTCATTTGGTTGCTTGCATATAACATGGATATATTTAGATCACGGACAGAAAAATATGATTGATAGAACAACAGAATATATAGGAAACTCAAAATTTTTAATCATGGATACATATATATCCTTAACATACTCAAGCGGCTCCCATTATTGGTATCAAACCAATAGCGATTCATACAAGCTAAATCTTCTAATCGATAATTAGGCCAAAAAAAGAACTTGAATTTAATTAATTCATTTTTTTTTATGTCAAAATGTTGACTTTCATCCAAAAATTGACTCCATTTTTTTATCTTGTTCTCCTTGTAAACTAATGGATTTCTATCCACACCATCGTTATTCTTTAAATTCAAATTGAAAGAAATGAGAATTCTTAATTCTCTACGACGTCTAGACGATAAAATTTTTTCAGGAACAAGCAAATCATAATTATTTTTGTCTATATTTTTAGTAACATTTTTTTGTTTTCGGTATCTTTGATTACTTTGGTACTTACTTTTATGAACCAATGAAATACCTATGATTTGATACATAAAAAACTGTCCGTCATTTTTTAGAGATAGGCGGGCAGGTTCCATAATTAATATTCCTTTTTTAATTAATTGTGTAAGATTTAAACGCCTCCTCATTATATCCAGATTCATTTCTTTCCTTTGAATATAGGATATACTAATTTTTCTTACATTTATCAGGCTAAGTAGGAGACCATATATCTGGATATTATTCAGCATTTTTTGATTCAATTGATTCAAACGTCCAGTCCATCTTAATTGCAAAGGAAAATCTCCTTTAAGGAATATTTTGAGTTTTTCGATCGATTCTAAAAAATATTCTTCAATATTGTTTTGATTCGTTAATTCAAAATATTGTTTTGAATTTGATGGGCTAAAATTGAAAAAATCCTCCTCTTGCTTTCCGTTGATTTTTTTATTTTCACTAAAATTGGGATTTATATTCAAATTAAAAAGAAGTAATTTGCTTGGGATAAACCAAGGTTTCTCTTTATATTTATTATAAAGTATCATAAACTCTGGAAAGAAAAAATCTTTCCGATTTGATATGAGGCAATTTACGATTAAGATTTTTTCATTCATTCCCATCCAATCAAAAAATACCTTTTTGTAATTTATTTCGAAATTTGAATCAATTGGAAGATAAAAAAGACCATTATTATGAATTTTATCCATTATTTGGTCCTTATTAGTGGGTTCAACCTGAATATTTTTATTAATTTTAGACAAAAATTTTCTATCTTTATTTTTTTCCATATATATAATATCGCTTTTTCCTAGATAATTCTTGCTAGGAATATTCTTGAGTATGTTAAAAAATTTTTCTTTATTTCTGGTAGAATTTTCTTGGTTCTTATTTGTTTCTAATGATGATCTATAAATATAGGAGTTATTCTTAGTTTCAGAATGAATATATTTATATGATAAAAGATCATATCTATAGTTTTTTTGAAAATTCTCCTCTTTATTTGGTAATAAATACACTGTCGAATTTTGTTTTTTTTTTGAATCAAGTAATTGGTCTTTTTCAGAGGAATACCATTTGTTTAAATCTTTATTTTGAGACGTATGGCCTTTATTTTGAGACGTATGGCATTGATTGATTCTATTTCGCCATTTTGGGGGGATTAATCTAGACGATGTAATCTGAGATAAATCGTATTGATAATGACCTCTTAACCAGTTTTTCCATGGATTCATTCCAGAATTTGGAAGTTTCTTATGTCTTACTTCGGAATGAAATATTCCTTGTCTTCCAAAAAAATCCTTTATTTCAGTCTTAAGAAAAAAAGACGGTCCATTATATTGAAAAATAGATCTTAACTTATTGAAGTTAATAATTTGGGTTTGTGATAATTTTAAAAATACATATTTTTGTGACAAGTAAGATAAATCAAAAAAAATATCTGACTTCCGCTTACTATTTCTAAGATTATCAAAAGCCCTTTTTATAGTCATAGGCGAAATAAAGTCAATTTTATTTTGTTTTGTTTTATTAATCCTTTCTTCATTTGTTTCATTATTGTCAATGTATTTATCATTATCAATAATTTTTTTTGTTGATTTGATAAAAAGTTGTAGAGCGATTCTGCGCATATTAATGATACATAGAAAGATATCTATGTATATTTTTTCAATGAAAAATTGAACTATTAATTCAATATTTTTTCTTTTTAATATTTTAAAAATTTTTGGGGATGATTCTGCATTATTCTTTTTCTTTTTTTTGATTCCTGGCGTTACTTTTTTTTTTTTTTTCATTATTTCTATTTCATTTCTGATTGTGTTTCTTCTATCAATCCTATGTTTCATTTCTTTTTCTGCCTGTGAATAATTTGTCCAACGTGTAGATCCAATTTGACTAAGTGATTC